TTTCGAATCCTTGTTTCGGAGTCGATAAATTATACGTCCTCTGGTTGAATCATAACGACTTACTTCAATTTTGACTTTATCTCCTGGCAGTATCCGTATAAAACTACGTCGGATCTTTCCTGAAACATAACCTAGAATCAGATCTTCATTATCTAACCGAACCCGGAACATGCCATTGGGAAGCGATTCAGTAATTAAACCTTCATGGATCCATTTTTGTTCTTTCATTTCAGGTAAAGCCCCCCTGAAGTATCAACTAATGGAGGAGAAAGGATATTAGACAACTCACCCTCTTTCTTTTTTTTTTTACAAATAGGAAGAGGTTTCGGATTCCATTTGGATATTAAAAGGATTACCATATATAACACAAAATTTCTCCGCCGATTCCTTCTAGTCGAGCCTCCCGGTCTGTCATTATCCCTCGAGAAGTAGAAAGAATTACAATCCCCATCCCACCTAAAATTCTAGGAATTCGTTGAGAGTTAGAATAGATTCGTAGACCGGGTCTACTGATCCGTTTTAAATTTAAAAAATTTCTATAGGGTCTTTTCCCATTCCTTCTATGTCGAAGGGTTAAAACCAAAAAATAGTTGTTTTTTTCTCGATGTTTTCTGACGTTTTCGAGAAAACCTTCTCGGAAAAGTATTTTAACTATATTTTCGGTAATATTAGTAGATGCTATGCGAACAACTCTTTTTCTATCCATATCAGCATTTCGTATAGAGGTTATTATCTCAGCAATAGTGTCTCTACCCATGATGAACTATAATTATTGGTGCCTCAAAATTGGATATAATCAACATGTTTTTTCTTTTTTTTTTCTATTGGTTTATGAATAGGAATTTTTTAAGGTATATGCGTGAGACACAATCTACGAATTTATTTAGTTCTTAATCTAGTTCAATACCCCAAAAGATATCACGATCTCATTTTTTTTATAATACCTCGGGAGCTAATGAAACTATTTTAGTAAAATTTAATTGTCTCAATTCCCGGGGGATTGCACCAAAAATTCGAGTTCCTTTTGGATTTCCTTCTTGATCAATCACAACTGCAGCATTGTCATCATATCGTATTATCATACCGTTGTCACGTTTAAGTTCTTTACAGGTACGAACAATTACAGCTCTAACTACTTCTGATTTTTCTAGGGGCATATTTGGTACTGCCTCTTTGATCACAGCAACAATAACGTCACCAATATGAGCATATCGACGATTACTAGCTCCTATAATTCTAATACACATCAATTCTCGAGCCCCGCTGTTATCGGCTACATTTAAATAGGTCTGAGGTTGAATCATATCAAATTTTTAGTCTATTCTTCCAATGCAAAGGATGAAGAAAATAAAAGAAATATTGTTTGTCCAAAAAAAGAAACCTGCCTTTTTGTTTCATCCCGAAATAATAAATTGAGTTCGTATAGGCATTTTGGATGCTGCTATTAAAATAGCCCTTCTAGCTATATTTTCGCTTACTCCACCCATTTCATATAGTATTCGCCCCGGTTTAACAACAGCTACCCAATATTCAGGGGATCCTTTCCCCGAACCCATACGTGTTTCGGCAGGTCTTACTGTAACTGGTTTGTCTGGAAATATACGGACCCATATTTTTCCACCACGGCGTGCATTTCGTGTCATTGCTCGTCGACCTGCTTCGATTTGTCTAGATGTGATCCAAGCAGGTTCAAGTGCCTGAAGAGCATATTTACCGAAACAAATATGATTACCTCGATAAGATATTCCCTTCATTCTTCCTCTATGTTGTTTACGGAATCTAGTTCTTTTGGGGTTATAGTTGATGGTTATTTCGGAATTCCATCTCTACTACAGAACTGGACGTGAGAGTTTCTTCTCATCCAGCTCCTCGCGACTAAAAGATTCAAAATTGAATTTTAATTAATTTGAATAGATATTAGAACATTTTTATAAAAAAATTTATAAATAATAGTTTTTTCTAACGTACTAATAAATCTTTATTTTGTCCTTTATCCAGGTTTACCAATTCAAAAAAAAAAAAAGTTTTCGCGGGCGAATATTTACTCTTGCAATCTCTCTTTCAGTCATAGCGCTTATTCGTGACTTCTCAGAATAGATGAATTTATTTCCGGTTTATTTCGCCATCCCGACTGGTGAATCAGTAAGATTCATTTGTTCAATAAAATCTTTTGCATTCACGGGTTCCATCGTTCCCACCGTTTCGTACTTAATGGTTAGGTCAGAATTCTACAACGGAGCTCGTAATCCAATTTATTCTTGAGTCAACCTTCTTAGTCTTTATTGGCTCGAAGCTCTTAATTTTTTTCTTCTCGAAAAAGGATTTTCTTTAATATTTCATTATGGATGAATTAATTAGTATTGATGCTTTATTACACTGTCTTTTATGAGATGACTCATAGACCTTACATATTGGAATTCTATATCATTGATATTCTTTTTCTCTCTTTCTCTCATCCTTCCATTTATCCACATCTTTCTTCTGTATTTTGCTTTAAACT